CCGAGACCCGGCCCTTTTATCATGACTTCTGCTCGTTGCATACCTTGATCCACCACTGTCCGAATAGCATTTCCTGCTGCGGTTTGAGCGGCAAATGGTGTACCTCTTCTTGTACCCTTGAATCCACAAGCCCCGGCGGAAGACCAAGAAATTACTCGACCCCGCACATCTGTAACAGTCACAATAGTATTGTTGAAACTTGCTTGAACATGAATAACTCCCTTTGGTATTCTACGCGCATTCTTACGTGAAACAATACGTCTATTTCTACGTGAACCAATTTTTGGTATAGGTTTTGCCATATTTTATCATCTCATAAATATAAATCAGAGATATATGGATATATCCATTTCATGTCAAAACAGATCCTTATTTTTTTTTTACTTATTTATTTGTACATCTGTACATAGGGTCCTTTAGATTTCGAGAGTCTTTTTTGTTTTAGAAAGATTATCCTTGTCTTTGTTTATGTCTCGGGTTGGAACAAATTACTATAATTCGTCCCCGTCTACGGATCAATCGACATTTTTCACAAATTTTACGAACAGAGGCCCTTATTTTCATATTTCTCATTCCTTTTATTTATCCGAATTGACTTATTGGAAGAAAATAAGTTTCTTGAAATTTTTAACTTCGAATTGTATCCCCACGAAAGAATGTTGAAATTGAAAAAACCGCCTAATCATTCGAGTCCTTGCTTTGGAGTCTATAAATTATAAGTACTTTGGTTGAATCATAAGAACTTACCTCAATTTTATTCTATTTCCTGATATTATACGTATAAAAAAAACTACGTCTAATCCTTTCCGAAACAAAAACCCGAATCAGATTTTCGTTATTTAAACGAACCCAGAAGATACATACCAGTGGTAAGTTGTTCAGTAACATGAATCCATTTTTTTTTTGTTTCATTCCAGGTAAAACCGCTTTGAAGTATCAACTAATGTAAGAGGGGTAATATTATACCCTTTCTCTTCTCTTTTTTCACAAATATGACAAATATGAAAGTTCCGCCTATAATTCGGCTATCAGAAAGATTACCATATATAACACAAAATTTCTCCTCCGATTCCTTCTATTCGAGCCTTTCGGTCTGTCATTATACCTCGAGAAGTAGAAAGAATTACAATTCCCATTCCTCCTAAAATTCTAGGAATTCGTTGATAGTTAGAATATATTCGTAGGCCGGGTCGACTGATCCGTTTTAAATTTAAAACAGTTCTATACGGTCCTTTCCTATTTCTTCTATGTCGTAGGGTTAAAACCAAAAAATATTTATTGCTTTCCTGATGTTTTCTCACGTTTTCAATAAAACCTTCTTGTAAAAGGATTTTAACAATATTTTCAGTGATGTTAGTAGATGGTATTCGAACTGTTCTTTTTTTATTCATGTCAGCATTTCGTATATAGGTTATTATGTCAGCAATAGTGTCTTTACTCATAATAAAATAAGATTTTTGTTGCCCCCGAATTTTGATATAATCAACATGCTCTCTTTCTTTTTTATTTATCTTTATTTATATTTCTGAATTATTAAAGGTATATACGTGATATATAAACAATCTACTAATTAATTGGTTTCATTCAAATACTATATTATGTATGGTCTTCACTTATAATACTTCAGGTGCTAATGAAACTATTTTAGTGAAATTTAACTGTCTTAATTCCCGGGCGATCGCGCCAAAAATTCGGGTTCCTTTTGGATTTCCTTCTTGATCAATAACAACTGCAGCATTGTCATCATATCGTATTATCATACCGTTGTCGCGTTTAAGTTCTTTACAAGTACGTACAATTACAGCTCGGATCACTTCTGATCTTTCTAGAGGTGTATTGGGTACTGCTTCCTTGATTACAGCAACAATAATGTCACCAATATGAGCATATCGTCGATTACTAGCTCCTATGATTCGAATACACATCAATTTTCGGGCCCCGCTGTTATCCGCTACATTCAAATAGGTTTGGGGTTGAATCATATCATTTTTTTTTTATTGGTTTTTTCTTTTTCAATGCAAAGCAAAGGTCTAAATAAAAAAAAGAAATATTATTTGTTCAAAACAAAAAAAGAAACCTGCAATTCATCCAAAAAACTTCTTTCCTTTGTTTCTACATTCCTACCCCGAAAGAATGAATTGAGTTCGTATAGGCATTTTTGATGCCGCTATTGAAATAGCCCTTCTGGCTATATTTTCTGCTACTCCGCTCATTTCATAAAGTATTCTACCGGGTTTAACGACAGCCACCCAATATTCGGTAGATCCTTTCCCCGAACCCATACGTGTTTCTGTAGGTCTTACTGTAACAGGTTTGTCTGGAAATATGCGTACCCATATTTTTCCACCGCGGCGTGCATTTCGTGTCATTGCTCGCCGCCCTGCTTCTATTTGTCTAGATGTGATCCAAGCGGGTTCAAGCGCTTGAAGAGCATATCTACCGAAGCAAATACGATTACCTCGATAAGAAATTCCTTTCATTCTTCCTCTATGTTGTTTACGGAATCTGGTTCTTTTGGGGTTATAGTTGATGGTTGTTTATCAATTCCACCCATCTCTACTACAGAACTGGACATGAGAGTTTCTTCTCATCCAGCTCCTCGCGAATTAAACGATTAAAAAATAATATACGCGTTGAATAATATACGGAATAATGGGATTCTTTTAAATTTTATCTAATATATTATAAATAAAAAATTTTTTGTGTTTTAATATATAATTAAACACGTATTCTATTTATAGATAATGTCATTTTGGTATAACGTTATAATGAATCTTTATTTTGTTTTGCCCTTTATTATCATATCGAATCGACTAAAATTTATAAATAAAAAAAAAAAAATTCGCGGGCGAATATTTACTCTTTCAACATTCAGTTGTAAGATTAGTCTATAACACGACCTCTCAGAATAAATGAATAGGTTTATGGTTCGTTCCGCCATCCTACCCAATGAATCATTAAGATTCGTTTTCAATAGAATCTTATGCATTCACAGGTTCTGTCGTTCCCACCATTTCGCGATTAATGGTTAGGTCTGAATTCTACAACGGAGCCCCTAATTAAATTTATTCTTGAGTCAACTTTCTCAGTCTTTATTGTCTCGGGGCTCCTTATTTTTTGTTCTATGCACGTATTTGTCTAATTATGGATCAATCAGTATTGATGCTTTATTACATTCCCTTTATATGAGATGACTCATAGACCTTACATATTGGAATCATATATCATTGATATTATTTTTTTTTCTATCTTTCTCTCACCCTTCCATTTATCTGTATACTTTTATTGCTTTACAACTCATAATCAGATTGGTTTTTCTTTTTTGTTTATGCAAAAAAGATTTTAGTTGCTACAATGATATGACTCATATATCATATCTTGACTGGTTCTTTATATCCAGATAATGCGAAGCGATGAGTTGGTTATTAGTTCTATAGTTATCATTTCGTACTACAGGCCGGTCCATTTTTTTTGAATCCTTAATCACCAACGAGTCACACACTAAGCATAGCAATTATATCAAACGATTAATCGAATTTTTATTCAACCTTATAGAATTGTTCGTTTTTTTTATTTAACAGAATAAAGAATGAAAGAATTTAACATTTTTTGTTTTATCACCAGATAGAACTAAATACAAGTCAAGTAAGTTCTTATTATTCCTCGTCTACAAATATCCAAATTTTGATGCCCAATACCCCATAGATAGTTCGAACTGCATAGGAACAATAATCAATTTTAGCTCGAATGGTTTGTAGAGGAACCCTACCCTCTCTGATCCATTCAACACGTGCAATTTCTTTTCCGTCGATACGCCCTGCAATTTGTACTTGAATTCCTTTTGTACCAGCCTGTTCAGTTAATTCAATAGCTTTTTTCATTGCTTTTCTAAATGAAACTCTATTCTTTAATTGCCCGGCTATAAATTCGGCAAGAATATTAGGGTGCCCGTAAGGATTTGCAATTCTTGTAATAGCAATGTTAAGTTTTCGGTTTACACAATTGAGTTCTTTTTGTACATTCATCTGCAATTCTTCGATTCTTCGAGTCCTGTCTTCTATTAATAATTTTGGGAATCCCATATAGATTATGACCTGAATCAAATCGATTCTTTTTTGAATCTCTATACGTGCAATTCCCTCGACATTAGAGGATATTTTCATATTTTTTTGTACATAATTTTTGATACAATCTCGTATTTTTTGATCTTCTTGTAGATCCTCTGAATAATTTTTGGGTTGTGCAAACCAAAGAGAATGATGACCTTGGGTTGCACCAAGTCTGAAACCAAGTGGATTTATTTTTTGTCCCATAATCCCCCACTACTATATATATCGTGAAACGTCATATCTGTGTGTATTTTTTTTTTATCCATTCGGTTTTTTTTTAAGCATAACATAACATAATATTAATATAGCGTATTTTTTATAATTTTTATAATATAGAGTATTCTTCCTTTAAATATTCCTATTCCTTAGCTCTAATTTATAGCTTTTAGTTTTAGCTATTTCTTCCTCTTCATCTAAAGATATATCTTTCAATACAATAGTTATATGACAAGTGGATCTTTTTATCGGATAACCCCGTCCGCGAGCTCGAGGCTTTAATTTTTTCACAGTCGTGCCCTCGTTGACTTCGGCTTTACTAATGATTAAACTTGTTTCGTTGAAACCCTTATTGTGATTCGCATTTGCTGCTGCAGAATAAACCAATTTTAAAATGGCATAACATGCTCGATAAGGCATGAGTTCTAGTATCATAAGTGTTTCTTCATAGGACCGCCCACGAATTTGATCAATTACTCTTCTCGCTTTGTGAGCAGACATACATATATGTTGGCCTAAAGCGTATACTTCTGTATATCGGTTCGTCTTTCTCTTCTTTATCATAAGGGTTTACCTCTCATTAATGAACGATAAGCATCTACATTTTAATTTTATTTTTTTTTTTATTAATTATTAACGACGAGATCTATTATCATTTTTTGCATGCCCCCGGAA